CCGACCATCGATGAACTGATCGGATTAACCAACCAAAGTTCGCTTCAGTCATTATATATTGAACAGAAGCAAAAGCCTCTGTAACGGTCGGACGATAATAAAAAGTCATAGCAAACCCCGTAGCTACTTGTACTAAAAAACAAGTAAGCGTAATTCCTCCTAGACAATAAAATATGTTGACGTGAGGAGGAACATATTTACTAGTTATATCATCTGCAATTGCCTGAATCTCAAGACGTTCTTCGAACCAATCATAGATTTTATTGAGATAGGTAAATCAAGGAGACCCCCCCCGAGAACCGTATATGAAAATTTCATCTCGTACGGCTCAAACATAAACACCCCAATACTATAGTTCTAACGGATGTGTGGAATAGAAAGTTTTAAATTTATTAATTCTATGATTCCATTTTTTCTTAAGATATGAAAGAATAAAAAACCCGAAAACTATTCTTTGTGGTTATAATGCCAAAAAATCAAGTCGGCTCATTCGTCTCTATATTGATCATTCTAGGCCTCTTGAATCTTCTATTTACCTATTTTCTTTGTTGTTATTTATGGGCTTTACTGCTGTTTTTTTATTGATTTTATTGATAGGAATTCTCTTGTTAAGACCCTATAAATCGATTAAAACCTCAGATTCATACTAGAACCACGACGATTCAATAAAACCTTATCAAACTAAGTCCCAAAATTCCCCGAGTAAGAACCGTTGGATCATCACTTATTCAATGACTAGATCTAATGATGAAAAATCAAAAGAAATCTTTGTCCTTTGATCAAAACAAGCCTAAACGGAAGTTTGAAAGAAAAAAAATCTTTCTATTTATAACTTCTAACTCTTTAAAAAATTTTTTGAAGTCCGGTCACGAGGTCTGACTATTAAGTATGAATCATAGTTCTAATACTTTGTAATCTATTTCATATATTCCGTGCTCCAGATACTAAAATGAATATCCGACGAAGTAAAAGCATCTCTATCAAGATGACAGATCTATTCTCTGTACTAGCCATAGAATCAATTATAACAAGTCACACACTCATATTCCGGAAATACAGAAAAAAAAAGAAATTCCACGGTCGAACTACCAAAATAGACTGGGATAAAAATCAGAAAACTAAACGCTTCACTTTGTATTGAAAAAGATAGTTATATGGTTCTTATAAATCTAATTCATTGAAATTCCATCCAGTAAAATGGAAGAATTATAAATCTCCAAAATAATAGATAGAAATACTGCAAATAGAGCCATTGCGAGACCCATCAAAGGAGTAGTTCCCCAACCAGGAGCTACTTTACCATATTCCGAATTCAATGGTTTCAATAAACTCCCGGCATTAGTTCGTTTTGGGCGGCCAGATCTAGAACTACCCTCAACGGTTTGTGTAGCCATAATATTTTAATATTTTTTATTCATTAAGATCTGTTGACTTTGTATACCATTCCGTTGTAAATAAATGATCTTATCATAGATCCCTTGTGGTCTTAAAACTACATAATGTCTTAAAACTATATAATAATGGAAACAGCAACTCTAGTTGCCATCTTTTTATCTGGGTTACTTGTAAGTTTTACCGGGTACGCCTTATATACTGCGTTTGGGCAACCCTCTCAACAACTAAGAGATCCATTCGAGGAACACGGGGACTAGTCGAAGTAATGATCCTCCCACTATTGGGAGGATCATTACTTTCAATTGAGATAATGACAAATCATTTCGCCTTTTTACTTTTTAGTTGGAACTTTAGGCGGTTCGCGAAAAAAGATAGCGAAAAAAATTATTCCTAGAGTTGAGACTAAAAGGAATGTATAAACCAATGCTTCCATAGATTCGATCGTGGTTTACAATTATAGCTTCCATAGCTGTTTATTTTGGACCTTCTCCCGGATAAAGAAAGAACATAAAGTTAAAGAAAAGGCAGCGAGTCAAATCTCAAATCAAGATTTATCCGGTACCCCAACCCTATAGTAAGTCAAATAAAAAAAAAAAAAAACGAAAAGGAACAAAACAATATGTATCAAACTACCTGTCTTCTTGTAGTTGGATCTCCAAGTTTTTGGAATGCCCCAAATTCCACTTGAGCATCTAAATCTGGATCAATACCAGCAAAAACATCTCTAAACAGGGTTCTAGCACCATGCCAAATGTGTCCGAAGAAGAAGAGCAAAGCAAACGAAGCATGCCCAAAAGTAAACCAACCCCTTGGACTGCTACGAAAAACACCATCGGATTTCAAAGTAGCACGGTCTAATTCAAAAATTTCACCCAATTGAGCACGCCTAGCATATTTTTTCACAGTAGCAGGGTCACTATAACTGACCCCGTTCAGTTCGCCGCCATAGAACTCAACAGTTACACCTACCTGTTCGACACTATATTTTGATTCTGCCCTTCTAAAAGGAACATCGGCTCTAACAATTCCGTCCCCGTCGACCAAAACAACAGGAAATGTTTCAAAAAACGTCGGCATACGACGTACAAAAAGTTCATGCCCCTCTTTATCTCTAAAGATAGGATGTCCTAACCACCCAACAGCTATTCCATCCCCGTTGTCCATTGAGCCCGCTCTGAATAATCCCCCTTTTGCCGGGTTATTGCCGATGTAATCATAAAAAGCTAGTTTTTCAGGAATTTTAGACCAAGCTTCGGATAAATTTTGATTTTCGGCTAAGCCAGCACCAATTCTTCGATATATTTCTTGTTGGAAGTATCCTTGATCCCATTGATAGCGCGTCGGACCAAACAATTCAATAGGGGTAGTTGCTGAACCATACCACATAGTTCCAGCAACTACAAAAGCTGCAAAAAAGACCGCAGCAATACTACTGGAAAGGACGGTTTCAATATTTCCCATACGTAATCCTTTGTATAGACGTTGGGGTGGACGAACACTAAGATGAAATAGACCTGCCAATATGCCTAAGGTCCCTGCTGCAATATGATGAGAAGCTATTCCTCCCGGAACAAAAGGATCAAAACCCTCCACACCCCACGCTGGATTTACGGCCTGTACCCTTCCGGTTAGTCCATAAGGATCGGACACCCATATTCCAGGACCATACAATCCTGTTACATGAAATGCACCAAAACCAAAGCAAGCCACCCCTGAGAGAAATAAATGAATTCCAAAAATCTTAGGCAAATCCAAAGAGGGTTTTCCTGTACGTTCATCAGTAAATATTTCTAGATCCCAATACACCCAATGCCAGATAGCTGCCAAAAAACACAAGCCAGAAAACACAATATGTGCCCCAGCCACACCTTCGTAACTCCAAATACCCGGATTCGTTACAGTCCCCCCTGTGATACTCCAACCGCCCCACGAATTCGTTATTCCTAAACGAGTCATGAAGGGTATAACGAACATACCCTGTCTCCACATTGGATCAAGAACAGGATCAGAGGGATCAAAAACGGCTAATTCATATAGAGCCATCGAACCAGCCCAACCAGCAACCAGAGCCGTATGCATTATATGGACAGCAATCAAACGACCCGGATCATTCAATACGACGGTATGAACACGATACCAAGGCAAACCCATGGAAATACCCCTTTATCAACGAAAAATAGATACAATGTAACTTTATTGCATTGGAAAAAGCTATGCTACGGACCCCCTTTTTAGGGGATTCTCTCGGGGAAAGGATTAATATTTGTTTGATGCTTTTCGTAATAATTACTTTTAGTAAGAATGAAACTTTTTTGTTCGTAGGAACAAAAAGAAGCAGATCTATTCTATACCCGATAAGTAACAATACGCAATGGTAAGGGGTTGATACCATTTTATATGCATGAATGTATATATATTTGTTCATCATTCAAAGGACTCATTTGTAAGAATTCCCCCTTATTCATTTTGTCTTCTTTTTTTATGAACTTAGTCAATCTATGGATAAAATAGGATAATAAAATCAATAGTATTAGGTCACTAAATCCACTGTTACGCTTTCACATCAAAGTGAGATATAGTACTTAATTTTTCTTTTATTTAATGCCTATTGGTGTTCCAAGAGTACCCTTTCGAAGTCCTGGAGAGGAAGATGCATTGTGGATTGACGTATAGTGCGACTTGTCAGATATATTGGGCATACGGGATTTCCCCGTTCTCTTCCCCGATCGAGATATCCCCTCTTTCACCCGAGAAAGATTGATTCAATTATCAAAAATTTGGAGCGTGAAGTACACATTTTTTAGGGAGGGTATATGAATTAATATTATCAATTATAATAATTTATGGTTGGCTTGGTTAGACCAATTTAATAAAGTAAATAAAGTTTCCAGGCTCCGTTTAGAAAAAAAAAAAAAATAGGGAAGTCGTAGCAAAAGGACGTGGTATTGGGGCATTTGTCCTATATGTACAAATTCAAATCGGGCGGATCTTTACTCGGAGTAGAGCATAAACCTAAAAAAATTGAAGAAGCCCAGTCAGGAACAAGAAAATTACATCGCGATTTAAATTGTATCTCGATGAAACAATACATCAATGAGAAGTTAGTTAGATAAGCTTAGCAATTTTTTTAGATAAACAAAACAGGCCAAAACGCACCTTTCTTGAAAAATGAAAGAAAAGTCCAGTTTATTTTATAATTTTTTTTTTATAAGTTAAAAACCTGTTATGAAAAAAAAGCCAGAATCTACACATTGATTCCTTTTTTTCATGATTTTTGTTGAACCGTATGCATCAAAAGGTGCATGTACGGTTTCTAAGGGATACCATTTTATCCCAATCAACCGACTTTATCGAGAAAGATTACTTTTTTTAGGCCAAGGGGTTGATAGCGAGATCTCGAATCAACTTATTGGTCTTATGGTATATCTCAGCATAGAGGATGATACCAAAGATCTGTATTTGTTTATAAACTCTCCTGGTGGGTGGGTAATACCCGGAGTAGCTATTTATGATACTATGCAATTTGTGCGACCAGATATACAGACAATATGCATGGGATTAGCCGCTTCGATGGGATCTTTTATTCTTGTCGGGGGGGAAATTACCAAACGTCTAGCATTCCCTCACGCTCGGCGCCAATGAGTTTTTTATTTGATTTGAGAGAAAAAAGAAAACTATGCCTTCGCTCTATATGAATATTAAGTAATAATAGCATGGCACTTCGAATTCGATATGAAATTTTTTTATTTAAACCCCTAGATTACGTATCGAAAGAGTAGTATGAGATAAAAGGGCATTTTCGATTTTAGTCAATCTGTCGGAGGCCTATTTCAGCGTCACAAACTTTTTTGTTTTCACACCAGGGGGCTAACAATATTTAGGTTATGAAAGAATATAAAAATAAATCTTGTTTTTGTATTTGAAAAAAAAAAAAAAAAAGAAACTTTGGGATTGCTAAATAACAGACTAAAAAAATATATAAAGCAACGGAACCATCATAGTATTTTTATAGTATTTTTGAACTACTACAAAAGGAAGGGTGGTTATTGGATCATTTACCAACCTGAGTCTGATAGACCCTATCATTTATTTTCTATTTATTCTAAGGTAAGGTAAGGTAAGGTAAAAAAAAGTAAATTCCATTATAGAGCCGTATGCAATGCGCAAAAGATGCCTGTACGGTTGTTCAATTATATCTTTTTTGATTAGTCTTTATCTACTCACCTTTCACTTTCATCATGCGAGATAGAAGAAACATTTTTTATGTTATATCATATATTATATCATCAGGGTAATGATCCATCAACCTGCTAGTTCTTTTTATGAGGCACAGACGGGAGAATTTGTCCTGGAAGCGGAAGAGCTGCTGAAGCTGCGCGAAACCATCACAAGGGTTTATGCACAAAGGACGGGCAAACCCTTATGGGTTGTATCCGAAGATATGGAAAGAGATGTTTTTATGTCAGCAACAGAAGCCCAAGCTCATGGAATTGTTGATCTTGTAGCGACTGAATAAAAAAGAAAAAGAACAAGAACAAGGATTTCACACGAATTCGTGATTTGGTATTTTATCTTCTTACCGGATTTACTATTCTATTTCTAAATTTCTTAATATAGAAATGAAAAATACCGAAAAAAAAAAAAAAGAATAAAGAATTCCTAAGCATCCGGTTAAGATCGATCTAAACCAGCCCATTATATTATATATATGATTCAACATGCCAACTATTAAACAACTTATTAGAAACACAAGACAGCCAATCAGAAATGTCACGAAATCCCCCGCTCTTGGAGGATGTCCTCAGCGACGAGGAACATGTACTAGGGTGTATGTGCGACTCGTTCAGACCGTGGACTAGGATAAAAGAAAGAAAACAATTGATCCAGTATCACCGATCCGTACCAATGAGTAGGGTAGAATGAACGAACTCCATTGAATATTCAATAAAAAAAAAAAAAGATCTATCCTTCGATTGGGGTATCAAATGTATGGTTACCGTTGGTGCAAATCCAATCACCTCAATTTAAAATTTAAGATGAGACAGGATTCCCCATTGATAGCAAATGGTATTCATTAAGCAGGGGAAATTTGATTTGAAGAGGTCAAAATTTTAGGCCTTATTCTTACAAGAACGGACTAACAGGGTCAGCTACTCAGCAAATCTTCATAATTAAATACCGTTACTGTATAAATAGATCTCGTTGTGAAAGACCTAGTACTAGATAATTTTGGGTAGAGCCAAAGAATGTGAACTGTACAAGTTAACAATAACATTGATTAAATGAAGGAAGGGCTCCGGTGTATAGAGAGGACCTCGCCGTTTAAGAAGTAACCATAGAAACGATGGAACCCACTAGAATCTATTTTTATTTATTCCTTTTTATTTACTATGCGTTTTTGATACCTAGTATCAGTACAATTTTGATTTCTATTTTATTTCTAGGCGAAATGCCTAAAAAAAATCGTGGTCGGGAAGGTTAGAGTAGCAAAAGCCATTGGAATTTTTATTTTATACATTGGAAGAATCCGTTTTGTTATTAATAGACTAGGACACGGTAAGGGAATAACTGAAAGAAAGGAAATCAATTAGTTATTCATCAAAGTTTCATTTATTCAATGACCAGAATTAAACGAGGATATATAGCTCGAAGACGTAGAACAAAAATCCGTTTATTTGCATCAACTTTTCGAGGGGCTCATTCAAGACTTACTCGGACTATTACTCAACAGAAAATAAGAGCTTTGGTTTCGGCTCATCGGGATAGGGGTAAACAAAAGAGAAATTTTCGCCGCTTGTGGATCACTCGTATAAATGCAGTAATTCGAGACAATAAAGTATACTTTAGTTATAGTAAATTAATACACAATCTGTACAAGAAAAAGTTGCTTCTTAATCGTAAAATACTTGCACAAATAGCTATATTAAATAAGAGTTGTCTTTATATGATTTCCAATGAAATCATAAAATAAAGAGAGTGAAAGGAATCCGTTGGAATAGTTGAAATGGAGTTCCCTGGAAAAAGAACTCTGGGAAGGTAGAGTAGAAATTAGTATGATAAAATATGAAAACGTCGTCAAAATGAAAATGAAGAAACACATTTAATAAAAAATATTTCTTATTCTTCCCCTATTTTTTTTTCAACGACAATCAAATCCGGATTTCCTATTTTTCGAAAAAAAGCGTCAATACGCATTTGAATTTGGATTGGAATTTTTTTTATTCAATTCAAGAGTCAGCCTACCTTTTTCTGGTTCTAAGACCCGGAGTTCTAGCGGTTGACTCGCTTCTTTCAAATTGTTTCTCGTTATTAAGAAAAGGTAACGGAGATAAAATACGAGCTTGTTTTATAGCAATAGTAATTAATCGTTGTTGTTTTAAGGTCAATCGATTCACCCGCCTAGATAATATTTTTCCTTGTTCGCTAATAAATCGACTAATTAAACTCATGTTTCTATAATCAATTCGATCCCCCGATTGGATCGGAGGCAAACGCCTACGAAAAGATCGCTTGGATTTCAGAAAGATTCGCTTGGATTTATCCATGGTTTGTTTATTCCTTATCCTTTTGGTTATTCCTTATCCTAAAAAAAGACCCTAATCCTATTTCTTAATTCTCCATCACGGTTGATCTGATCGAAATAGGATTTGGTTTATTTATATTTAAATTAATATATCTTATATATTGTTATATATTAAATATATCTAATATGTCTATGTCATTTTTGATCTTCCTTGGAACGGAAGACTGACACACGAGCGCCTGGTTCGATCTATTTCTTTATCTCCCCGTGAATCGTATGTTTGTAACAATAGGGACAGAATTTTTTCAATTCCAATCGACTAGGCGTATTATGTCGATTCTTTTGAGTAATATATCTGGAAATGCCCGTTGATTCCTTATCCTTATTAATACGATTTCGAACACAACTGGTACATTCCAAAATTACCGTTACTCGTACATCTTTACCCTTGGCCATAAGCCTCCTTTGGTTTTTTATTCATTCAATTCTTCAATTTTCCGATCCGAAATGAGGAAGAAGAAAGGAACAAAAAAAACATAACTCGAAATCTAATTATGCTAATTATGAAAGAAAGATTCCGTTGCAATAAATCAATATAAATAATAACAATATATTAATAAATAAGTAATATAATGATTTCTAGCTATATTAATAGATTTAGCATTTTAAATTGCCAAACAGCATTTCATTTTTATTTAAATATCTTGTATGATATTGTTGCCCTAACCATCACATTTCACTCTATTTTTTATTAATTTTATTTAAATTTGAGCCTGGACCGAGTTACTAGTTTCACCGAGGGGAAATCCCTTTTTTGTTTTTTTTTTTCTAACGTATATTCGAAAAAACAAAAGAAGGGAAGGGATTAGTTACAGATATTTTATTCTATCTCTAATCCTCTTCCCCCCCTACCGTATCAATAACGAGAATTAAAAAAAGGGGAATATCAACGCATCCGGAAAAAAACGATTGATCTCTATCAATAAACCTGCTAAAGATCCGAACCATAGAGTACTTACTACCGGTGCCACGGAGAGATATGTTTTTAGATCTCGCATTTTAAATTCTCCTCCTTCTTTATTATTTCTAATACATAATGGTAATACATATATAACCCGATGTGTATATGTACTTAATGACTGGACGCTTCTATTTGTACGCGGAATCCCTAATTCAAGTTGAAATGTACAATTTGAAATGTACAAAATAGATCATAATTTTTTTAATCTTAAAAGAAACAAATATGCCACTTTAAGTCAGAAATTCTCGAAAAAGAGTCTTTTTTTACAGGGTCTCATATTTATTTCATACTTTAATATAATCGAAATAGAATAGAAGTCCTTTACTATTTTTAAAATTTTATGTTATATGAAACCAAAAAGAAGAAATGACAAGATATTTGTCTATATCAATGGAAGAAATAAAAATATGGAAAAAAAAAACGGGGATTCTCTACAATGACACTGTAGACCAATTGAAAGGGATGTAGCGCAGCTTGGTAGCGCGTTTGTTTTGGGTACAAAATGTCACGGGTTCGAATCCTGTCATCCCTACCTATTACTCATCTTCTGAACAGTAACGGGGGAGATCAATTAAAAGAAAATTGGATATACATAAAAAATCTTTAATTTTATGATAGTTTAATTTTATGATAGTATATATCCAAGACGTATTGGAGTTACAAAATATTCTTTGTGATAAGATAATAAAGCGCTCTTAGTTCAGTTCGGTAGAACGTGGGTCTCCAAAACCCGATGTCGTAGGTTCAAATCCTACAGAGCGTGATTCTGTGTTCTTGTTAGTCACGCTAGGTCGAAAATTACCACCGAAAAAGCGAAACCAATCTAATTGTGACCTCCCGCGAATTAAAGGAAGTAGGAGGTCAATCAAAAAAGGGATGATAATTAATCAAAGTTCCAACTGATCACCACGCCTGTATTGTAAATATGCAGTTACAAATAAGCCAGCCAAAGTAATAGGAATTAGACCCAAGACGATTCCAAATAGAGAAACTTCAATCATTTCAATTTGTTTGAGAGGGGGAAGGGGAGGTAATATCTATGCTTAAATAGTAATATGTAT